GGAACAACTCAAAAGATAAAGAAGTATCGTTAATTTCTTCATGCTCGTTCCAAGTTCGAAGTACCATTTGTACAAAAAAGAATCCCCTTCCTTACATGATTCCTTCTTCATATAGCTAGATATCTGATTTATAGAGCAATTACTTAGAAGTGCACTTTGTGCAATAGCCCTTCCTGTTTGATAGAAAAGGATCCCATGATCCTGAACAGGTCTTACCGAGGCTCGCAAAGCCCAAGTTTGTCTATGAAGAGCTGATCTAATTGTATTAGTGTCTATAATTGATTTCTTCTGTGTAATACTAATTGATAGGGCCCCACTGGTAAGTGCTACAAGATTTCGTGCATTGGAACCCATGGTTATGGACCCAAATCTTTTAGTATGGAATATTTTCTTTTCCAAGTGGAATCCTTTAGTAGATGAAAGAATGAAAAAGTACTTTTGTTGTTGTGGAATAAGAAACCTTCGTATCTTAATGCATGTATTTGATTTATTCGGAGCTATTAGAGCGGGATCCACTTTTTGGGGAATATGAGTCGAAGCAATAACAAGAATATTTCGAGTGGAACATCTTTCACAATCCCTGGAGAGATGGTTTACTAATAGACCGCGGGATAAGTAATTCGACTCATTCACATACAGCTCATGAATGTTTGGAATCCATATTATGCAAGGAGACATTGCTTTTGCTAATTCGAATTGAAGGGTGATAGCAAATTGGTTTATTTTCGGCATCATATACAAAGTTAGCACATCCGTCATATTTAGCTTTAGCAGCTCTGTATCAAGGTTATGATTAAGATCGTCACTCTCATCACTATCGCTATCGTCACTCTCATCAATATCGATATCATCACTAAGATAACCCTTAGCCTTGTCACCCAGGAACGTGTTCGGAACTACCGTAATGAAAGGAACATAGGAGTTTGTCGCTAGGTATTTGACCAAGTGGGATCGTCCAGTTCCTATCGAACCTATGACTAAAATACCCCTAGAAGGGAATAGGGCTAAGCGGAGCGAAACAGGTTTTCCGTGAGATCGAAAATGCGAACTATTAGCTCTACACGAGCTTTGTGAATAAGTGATTGTATGAGAATGAGCAAGGAATATCCTTCTTTCTGCTAAACAGGATCTACTGAACTCATAATTCATTAGATACTTTTTATGAATGTCAACTAAGTATCGTAAGTAAATTGATCCCGGTTGTTCAATCATTTGATAACCAGAGTCATTCTTTGATAAATGATCGCTATGAGTCAGACTCAATAGAATTTGGTCAACCCTTTTTTCTGTTGTTAAGGTGGAGAACTGAACCAAGAATTCTCTTTCTTCATCATCAATCCAACGGCCGTTCGCGACCCAGGATTCTATTTTATCATCAATCCAATCACTGTTTACGTTTTTTCTTTGGCTTATCCATGAATAAATCTCTTTACTTGTACGACTTAGATCTCTCGTTTTTCGCGAAAAAGTGATTGAATTGATGGGATTTGATATGATACCAATCTCATCTCATCGATATCGATGAGATTGGTATTAAAATCCTCCTTCTTAGAAGGTATTGATTTGATCCCATAAGCGGGACCACCACCCAATAGCATGTTGCCACCAGAAACGGAACCCCATATTTTTTCCATAAAATCTTCTAATTGTTCTAGAGCAACTAGAAAGAGCTTCTCTAACCAGAAAAAATCCAGTTTAAGTTCAGGTGGAGGATACCTATCCAGAAGTTTTTGCACCTCAACCATGTATGATGGAATCATCAAAGATTTGATCTTTTCAAACTCTGTCTGTAACTCACTAGAGGCTCGGGAAACAAAGAGAAGATGTGTACGAACGAGATATCCAGCAACAAGAAGAAGGAAAAGGATTGAATAGAGAAACTCCCGAGTATTTGGTGCTATCAGATGTGTCCATATCAATGAAGCGGGTGACTCATTATTTCGATGAATCATTTCTTCGGACAGAAGAAGATTCTGTAAACACTTACTCGAAATTTCACTTATCAAATTCGATTGTGGAAGAATCAGCCACCATTTTTTCTGAGGAATTTTCCATGATATACCTGATCCATGCATAATATCATGGAAAATGGATACAAATTTGTGACGGCTACTTAGTAGTATTGGCAGTATTGGCAATGGCTCTGCAAAAGTATCTAAAAAGATGAAATTTATATATTTGCACCCTGTAGAAGTAAGGAACCATGGCATATATGTTTGGAACAGATTCCATTTTGAGAGATTTGAAAAATCACTATCTCGTTGAAATGTTCTATACATCTTCCGGTTCTCAACGCATTTTTTTAGACAAAGACTTCGTTTTTTCCTCTTCCGGGATGGTAAATATTTCTCAGAACATGGAATGTGAATCAAACCCATGTTTGAATTGAAACGAAGATACTGATGCAAGTTCTTCCCTTCTAATTCAGATAGATTCATATCTAAAAGAGGCTGACAATAAGTTCTTTCAAAATTGACTATTTGTCCCTCTGTTAGAGGTGTTTTAGAAATTTCTGCGATCGAATAAATAGCTCTACGAACGAATAGATCGGATCGAGTTGGAAAATAGAAAGATTTGTACAAGTTAGATCTTTCGTCACCACTTTGTGGAAAATCATTAGGGATAAATATGTCAGATACCTGTGATTCGATGGGTGAAATAGTATCTATCTCCAAAAAAAAGTTTTTTTTTTTACCGACGCACAAAGAAAATATTTTGTTGCGAATGAACGAGATATTGAGGAATTGTGCATATGCGAGATCATAATTATTGATACGGGTCTTTTCCACATAAAAGGGGAATCTTTTGTCACAATAGAACCAGAAGCGATGTGGATTATTCAAGAATGGAAGCCAATTTGCTTTATAAAAAGAAGATATCAATGAACTTCTATGAAAAGGTTTCACGGGATTCATCCAATTGTCTCGGTCGTGGGATATCGTTGAGAAATAGGAATCAGTATTATAAAGGGATTTCCTGCGATTCTTTCTAGTATGGAATGAGTCAATCACCCACCCTTCTATCTTATTGAAGAAAAATGGTGATATTGTTCCTCCGTTGATCAATAATTTCGATCTTTGGTAAGTATCATGATCATCCAATAAGAAAGGTTTCAATTTTTTCAAATGAACGATTTGAACGCCTATTGATTCTAACAACTGATTGCAAAGTCGATGACTCGGACCTTTAAATTCATAGATGTGGATCTCACGCCTATGAATGGGGATATTCCCCATACTCAAAAAGAACAAAGGAAGTGCCTTAGAAAAAAAGAGAAGTGAATTGGACAAAAAGAAACGAAATGACTTAGACAAATCTCGTTTGTTGATAACCTCAGACCAATCAATCGAATATTGATTAATACGAAAGCGATTGAACACTACTTGAAAATGGTTCAATCGAATATTGATTAATACGAAAGCGATTGAACACTACTTGAAAATGGTTCTTCTGTTCAGAAACGAAACGTTCCAAATGTTCCTGGAAATTCTTGCTCTCGTTGGACCATTTGTATCTATATACATCAGGATCCCGATTCATGGATCTCCCGGTTGGAAAAATAAGAGGATCGGACCATTTCTTCTGATTCTTTTTAAAATTTGATAAATGTTGGTTGATCGTATATTTCATTATAGTTATATGATTCAGAGTATCATTTCCTATTTGATCCCCTTGAATTCCATATTCGAAGTTCTGATCGGATCTATTCATTAATAAAAATCTATTCAATATATTTCTTATGTATCCATGGATGCTATATTGGATTTGAATCAGATCGCGTATCAATCGATATTGATTGACTGCCCCCATTATGTTGTTGCTAGCAAATACCACTATTTTGGGTTTTTGATCTTCCAAACCATTCCCGCAGAAGATCCGGCCCGATTTTTTTCTGATCCTTCGATAAAAGGATTCATTCTCTTCATAAAAAATATGAGGTAGAACCAAGAAAGATTGATTTTTCGATTCATCCCAGGAGAAACCTCATTCCAGAATTTTTTTTGATCCAATCTGTAGGAATCAATAGAAAAGGCAAATCCCTTATGATACACCAGATTGGGCTCGGTTATTGATAGAGTGAATAGATTCGACATTTCTTGAAATCTCTCTTCTGATTCAAAATCATAATGGAACGTGTATCCCCCTTTGTTCCGGTCATGGAATAGATGGAAGAAATCCAAAAATGGATTTTTGTTCAAGAATGAGATCTTATTGGAACTGTCCCTATCCGGTTCATCCTTCGGAACCATATCCCATCCCGGATTTGATGAAATAGGATGAATTGAGACGTTATTTTTGAAATACGTAATTATCTTGAATATATCAACCATTTCTTTATTTTCCGATCGCCTGGAAGGGACAAAAGAAACAGCAGGATGTTTCTTCAACAATTTATGATCTCTAGTGGACCTCTCAGTAGGATTCGAACCCAGATGAAGTTCTGACCATCTGTCAGAGAAAAAAGAACGAATTGATCTTGTAGGATTACCAATCCATTTTTGGATTTCTTCCGGAAACAGATGATTATCCACCTGCTTTTCACATTTCGTGAATAGCCAGGACATTGAGGAATATCCAGAAAGGCATTTCGGAAATCGATCTGATTCTATCTCTGTTCGTTCCATTTGAAGAAAGGAAGGATCCCAAAGAATCGATCTTTCTTTTAGTTGCTGAATATCTCTTTGATTGATCAATGTGTGATATTTCGAACCCTCATTACTAATGGAATCAAAAGGATCTCTGGATTGATCAGAAGATCCTTTCAATTGGCTAGAATCCGTTACTTGAACGAAAATAGATGTTGTAGAATCATATTGAATATTTGACGATACATTCCGTACCTTGCTCAAAAACCGATCCTTGTTTACCAACCACACATTGTCTAACCAAATCACATTTTCTCTCGATACGTTCCTAAAAAAATTCGATTTGTGCTGATTCTTCCCCCAGCTAACGAAGAGCTCTTGGGGGAATTGCCACATATAAAATTGAGCACAATTTTGCAAAAAAATACCCCACTTGTTTCTCGAAAAGAGATGGAAAAGATGCTCAATATCATTTGATTGAATAGTTTTCTGAGCTCCTTGTTGTTTGAAGAAACCCTCTGCTTCAATTGATCTTTTTTCACGAAAAACAGGCATGAGATAACAAATCAAGTGTTTCACTAAGATTTCGAATCGCTGTCCTGAATTCAAGTTGATTATGTTTCGCTTTTTCCTCGGAGAAAGACGATCAAACAATTCCCAATCACGGTCCTTGCGGATCGGATCATCCATATAGGATACAAAAGGAAACTCCAGATATTTGATATCTTTATCTTTGAATGAGATCTCAATTCCAGCAACCCTTTTATTAGATATCTTACAACAGGAATCCCTCTTTTTGACGATCTGATTCCCCCACCACCGCAAACCCCAGTTCGACTCAGGCACGATACACTTTTTTATTATTGGGAGAACCCAAGGACGCTCTTTCGGATCCATGAAACAACTCTCAGAGATCTTTTTCCTTTTTGGAAGATACAGGAGCGAAACAATCAACCTAGTGATATTGGAAGACAAAAAAGATTCTTCCAATGACTCATTTCGGAGTCCAATGGAATTCATAGGTATAGGAAGAAGCCCCATCAAATAGATATTTTTTCTTTCGACCATATTTCGATTGTTAATACAATATATAAGGACCACTATTACAAGCAGTACTACACCTTTGATCGTGAAATATAGATTCCTTGTTAAATTTTTTGAATCGCGTGAAAGTAGGATACTCCAAACTCGGGGGTCAAAGAGTTTCATAAAACGTTCTTGGTGGAAAAAAATGTGAGTGAAAGATCCCACTGAATCGAATTTGTCCCATGAATCCACGAAATAGATTGAGTGAGAATCCTTGATCTCTCTCAATATCTCTCTCAATTCGAAGATCCAGGATTGGAATTGATGTTGTTTCATTGATTACTCCTAAAGATTGCATTTCAATTGGACTTTGGTGATTCGCGATGTATGACGATCCTTGCTAAGCATCCATGGCTGAATGGTTAAAGCGCCCAACTCATAATTGGCGAATTCGTAGGTTCAATTCCTGCTGGATGCACGCCAATTAGAACGTTTAATAAGTCTATTAGAATTGGCTCTGTATCAATGGAATCTCATCATCCATACATAACGAATTGGTATATTATATTTCTACCATAATATATGAACAGTAAGAAATAGAATTTCTTATCGATACTGGAACTCATAGGGAAGAAAAGGGATTTATGGATGGAATCAAATATGCAGGATTTACCGACAAAGTGATTCTTCGGTTATTGAGGAACAATCACTATACTTCTAATGTCGAATCAGAATCAACTAGGACAGAAATAAAGCATTGGGTCGAACTCTTCTTTGGTGTCAAGGTAAGAGCGATGAATAGTTATCGACTCCCCGGAAAGGGTAGAAGAATGGGACCTAGTATGGGACATACAATCCATTACAGACGTATGATCATTACGCTTCAACCCGGTTATTCTATTCCACCTATTAGAAGAACTTAAGAACTTAAATTCAAATCCTTAATAACATAACATGGCGATACATTTATACAAAACTTCTACCACGAGTACACGCAATCGAGCTGTAGACAGTCAAGCGAAATCCACTCCACAAAAGAGTTTGATCTATGGACAGCATCATTGTGGTAAAGGGCGTAATGCCAGAGGAATCATTACCGCAGGGCATAGAGGGGGAGGTCATAAGCGTTTATACCGTAAAATAGATTTTCGACGGAATGAAAAAGACATATCTGGTAGAATCGTAACCATAGAATACGACCCTAATCGAAATGCATACATTTGTCTCATACACTATGGGGATGGTGAGAAGCGATATATTTTACATCCCAGAGGGGCTAGAATTGGAGATACCATTGTTTCTGGTACAGAAGTTCCTATATCAATGGGAAATGCCCTACCTTTGAGTGCGGTTTGAACTATGGATTTACATAATTGGAAGTAACCAATTAGGTTTATGACGAAACCTAGAAATCGATCACTGATCCAAGTTGAGTACCTCTACGGGATAGACCTCAACAGAAAACTGAAGAGTCACGGCAGCAGGTGATTGAGTTCAGTGGTTCCTTATATCAAATTATTGACTCTAGAGATATAGTAATATGGAGAAGATACAATTTTTTGAAACACGGACAGAGCCGGAAGCACCCCTTGTTTCAAAGAGAGGAGGACGGGTTATTCACATTTCATTTGATGGTCAGAGGCAATTTGGAAGCTAAGCAGTGGTAATTCTAAGGATCTCCGTGGGAATGGGAATAATAGAGATGTCTCCTACGTTACCCGTAATATTAATATGTGGAAGTATCGACGTAATTTCATAGAGTCATTCGGATCTGAATGCTACAGGAAGAACATAAGCCAGATGACGGAACGGGGAGACCTAGGATGTAGAAGATCATAGCATGAGTTATTTGGCAGATTTGGATTACTTTATGTCCACTCATGTAGTA